TTGCGACAATGATTATTTTCGACAAATCATAAAGATATTGGAACCCTATATTTTATATTTGGTGCTTGAGCCGGTATAGTAGGGACTTCTCTAAGAATTTTAATTCGAGCAGAATTAGGTCATCCCGGAGCCTTAATTGGAGATGATCAAATTTATAATGTAATTGTAACTGCCCATGCTTTTATTATAATTTTTTTTATAGTAATACCTATTATAATTGGTGGATTTGGAAACTGATTAGTACCTTTAATATTAGGTGCTCCCGATATAGCTTTCCCCCGAATAAACAATATAAGATTTTGATTACTCCCTCCTGCTTTAACTTTATTACTAGTTAGAAGTCTAGTAGAAAATGGAGCTGGAACAGGATGAACAGTTTATCCTCCACTATCATCAGTCATTGCTCATGGAGGAGCTTCTGTTGATTTAGCTATTTTCTCTTTACATTTAGCAGGTATCTCTTCTATTTTAGGTGCTGTTAATTTTATCACAACAGTAATTAATATACGATCAAAAGGAATTACTTTTGATCGTATACCTTTATTTGTGTGGTCTGTTGTTATTACTGCCTTTTTATTATTATTATCTTTACCTGTATTAGCAGGAGCTATTACAATATTATTAACAGACCGAAATTTTAATACCTCCTTTTTTGATCCTGCTGGAGGAGGAGATCCAATCTTATACCAACATTTATTTTGATTTTTTGGCCATCCTGAAGTATATATTTTAATTTTACCTGGATTTGGAATAATCTCACACATTATTAGTCAAGAATCTGGTAAAAAAGAAACATTTGGTTCTTTAGGAATAATTTACGCTATATTAGCAATTGGATTATTAGGTTTTATTGTTTGAGCTCATCATATATTTACTGTAGGATTAGATGTAGATACACGAGCTTATTTTACTTCTGCCACTATAATTATTGCAGTACCAACTGGAATTAAAATTTTTAGTTGATTAGCCACATTATATGGAACTCAATTATCTTATTCTCCAGCAATCCTTTGAGCGCTAGGATTTGTTTTTTTATTTACAGTAGGAGGACTAACAGGAGTAGTACTAGCTAATTCCTCTATTGATATTATCTTACATGATACTTATTATGTTGTAGCCCATTTCCATTATGTATTATCTATAGGAGCAGTATTTGCTATTATAGCAGGATTTATTCACTGATATCCTTTATTTACAGGACTTAATTTAAATAGTAAATGATTAAAAACTCAATTTATTATTATATTTTTTGGAGTTAATTTAACATTTTTTCCACAACATTTTTTAGGTTTAGCAGGAATACCTCGACGATATTCAGATTATCCTGATGCTTATACAACATGAAATATTGTATCAACAATTGGTTCTTCTATTTCATTATTAAGCATTATTTTTTTTTTATTTATTATTTGAGAAAGAATAATTACTCAACGTCAAGTTATTTTCCCTATTCAATTAAATTCATCAATTGAATGATACCAAAATACTCCTCCTGCAGAACACAGTTATTCAGAATTACCCTTATTAACTAATTAATTTTTCTAATATGGCAGATTAGTGCAATGGATTTAAGCTTCATAAATAAAGTATTTTACTTTTATTAGAACAATGTCAACATGAGCTAATTTAGGTTTACAAAATAGTGCTTCTCCTTTAATAGAACAATTAATTTTTTTTCATGATCATGCTCTCCTAATTTTAATTATAATTACTGTATTAGTTGGTTATTTAATAATTACTCTATTTTTTAATAATTATACAAACCGTTTTTTACTACATGGTCAAACAATTGAAATAATTTGAACTATTTTACCAGCAATTATTTTATTATTTATTGCTCTACCATCTTTACGGTTATTATACTTATTAGATGAAATTAATGAACCCTCAATTACTTTAAAGGCAATTGGTCACCAATGATACTGAAGATATGAATACTCTGATTTTAACAATATTGAATTTGATTCTTATATAATTCCTACAAATGAATTAAAATCTAATGAATTTCGATTATTAGATGTAGATAATCGAGTAGTATTACCAATAATATCACAAATTCGAATTTTAGTAACTGCTGCAGATGTTCTTCATTCTTGAACAATTCCTTCTTTAGGGGTAAAAGTTGATGGTACCCCAGGACGATTAAACCAAACAAATTTTTTTATTAATCGACCTGGTTTATTTTATGGACAATGTTCTGAAATTTGTGGAGCAAACCATAGTTTTATACCAATTGTAATTGAATCTATTCCTTCAAAATATTTTATTAACTGAATCAAAAATAACTTAAATTCCTCATTAGATGACTGAAAGCAAGTACTGGTCTCTTAAACCACATTATAGTAAATTAGCACTTACTTCTAATGAAAAAATTAGTTAAAAAATAACATTAGTATGTCAAACTAAAATTATTAAATTATTAATATTTTTTAATTCCACAAATAGCCCCAATTAGTTGACTCCTTTTATTTATTGTTTTCTTTATTTCTTTTATTATTTTTAATATCATAAACTATTATTGTTATTTTCCTTCTCTATCTTCACAACAACAATTAAAAAAAATAAGTAAAATTATAAACTGAAAATGATAACTAACCTTTTCTCAGTATTTGACCCTTCATCAAGAATCTTTAATCTTTCATTAAATTGATTAAGAACCTTTTTAGGAATCTTATTAATTCCATCTACTTTTTGATTATTACCTTCACGTCATAATATTTTATGAAATAATATTCTACTAACTTTACATAAAGAATTTAAAACACTTATAGGACCTAATAGTCATAATGGTTCTACTTTAATTTTTATCTCCTTATTTTCTATAGTTTTATTTAATAATTTTATAGGATTATTTCCATATATTTTCACAAGAACAAGTCATTTAACTTTAACACTATCTCTAGCTCTTCCATTATGATTATGTTTTATAATTTATGGGTGAATTAATCATACCCAACATATATTTGCTCACTTAGTACCACAAGGGACTCCTGCTATTTTAATACCTTTTATAGTATGTATTGAAACTATTAGAAATATTATTCGTCCCGGAACTTTGGCAGTACGATTATCAGCCAATATAATTGCAGGACATTTACTTTTAACTTTATTAGGAAATACCGGTCCTTCTATATCATTATTATTAATTAATATTTTATTAATTAGACAATTAGCCTTATTAATATTAGAATCAGCAGTTGCTATTATTCAATCATATGTATTTGCTGTATTAAGAACCTTATATTCTAGTGAAGTATATTAATAATGTCAACACATTCAAACCATCCTTTTCATTTAGTAGATTATAGCCCATGACCTTTAACAGGATCTATTGGAGCAATAACTACTGTTTCTGGAATAATTAAATGATTTCATAAATTTGATCCCTCATTATTTATTTTAGGTAATATTATTACAATTTTAACAGTATATCAATGATGACGAGATGTTTCTCGAGAAGGAACATTTCAAGGACTACATACTCAAGCTGTTACAACAGGACTACGATGAGGTATAATTTTATTTATTTTATCAGAAATTTTATTTTTTTTATCTTTCTTTTGAGCTTTTTTTCATAGAAGATTGTCTCCTTCAATCGAACTGGGAGCCTTATGACCCCCAGCTGGAATTATTCCATTTAACCCTTTTCAAATTCCTTTATTAAACACAGCAATTTTATTAACTTCCGGAGTAACAATTACTTGAGCACATCATAGTTTAATAGAAGGAAATCACTCTCAAACATTTCAAGGCTTATTTTTTACTGTATTATTAGGAATTTATTTTTCTATCTTACAAGCATATGAATATATTGAAGCCCCATTTACAATTGCAGATGCTGTTTATGGTTCAACATTTTTTATAGCAACAGGATTTCATGGTTTACATGTTTTAATTGGAACAACATTTTTATTAATCTGTTTAATTCGACACTACAAAAACCATTTTTCTAAAAACCATCATTTTGGTTTTGAAGCTGCTGCTTGATATTGACATTTTGTAGATATTGTATGATTATTTTTATATGTATCAATTTATTGATGAGGAAGATAAATAATTAATTTATATAGTATATAAGTATATATGACTTCCAATCATAAGGACTATTTTTAATAGTATAAATAATTTTTTTACTTCTTATTTTAACTCTCTTATTAATTATAATTACATCAATTATTATATTTTTAGCTTCTATTTTATCAAAAAAATCATTCATAGATCGAGAAAAAAATTCTCCTTTTGAATGTGGATTTGACCCAAAATCTTCTTCTCGTTTACCTTTCTCTTTACGATTCTTTTTAATTACTATTATTTTTTTAATTTTTGATGTAGAAATTGTACTAATTTTACCTATAATTATTATTTTAAACTTTAGAAATATTTATATTTGATTAATTACTAGAATATTCTTTATATTAATTTTATTGGGAGGACTATATTATGAATGAAATCAAGGAATATTAAACTGATCCGAATAGGGTTGTAGTTAATTATAACATTTGATTTGCACTCAAAAATTATTGATATTCAATCTACCTTGAATATGAAGCGATATATTGCAATTAGTTTCGACCTAATCTTAGGTAATTTACCCTTATTCTTTAATTGAAGCCAAAAAGAGGCAAATCATTGTTAATGATTTTATTGAGAACAAATCTCCAATTAAAGAAATATGAAGATCAAGTAAAAGCTGCTAACTTTTTTCTTTTAATGGTTAAATTCCATTTATATTTCTATTTATATAGTTTAATTAAAACATTACATTTTCATTGTAAAAACAAAAATATATTTTTTATAAATTACTAAAATAAATTCAATATATTCAAAAATTTAAATAATTTCCTTAATATCTTCAATATCACACTCTAAATATAAGCTATTTGAATATAAAAAAAATAAACAATTTAATAAAACAACTACCCATAAAACAAAACTTAATATATAAATTTTCAAATTATTATTTTGAATAATATTATTCAAAATAGAATAGTTTACTAATTTATAATAAATATGTTGTCCTCCAAAATATTCAGACCAACCTTGATCAAAAGACTTAATAACATTCTTACCAATATTTAAAGGATAATAAATAATACCATAAGTTGAAAATATTGGTATAAATCATATTCTTCCTATAAAATTAACTAATAAATAATTATTTAAAGATTTATTATAAAAATATAAAGAAACACTAGAAACAAAATAACCAACAATACCTCCTAAAATACAAACCAACAAAGTTAAAATTTTTAAAAAAAAAGGTAAAACAATTACTACAGGAGAAGAAAATATTAATCATCTTAACATACTACCTCCTAAAATTCTCATAATTAAAAGACCTCTTATTGCTTTCATTATAATTCACCCCTCATCATTTAAAAAATTTAAAGAACCACAATTTAAATCACCAGATATTGAATAATAAACTAACCGAAAAGAATAACAAACAGTAAGCCCTGTAGAAAAAAAATATAAAAAGAAAGAAAATAAATTTACATTTCTAAAAGAAACTATTTCCAAAATTAAATCCTTAGAATAAAAACCAGCTAAAAAAGGCATCCCACATAAAGCCAAATTTGCTACATTAAAACAACTTGATGTATAAGGTATGTGTTTTGATAATCCCCCTATTATACGAATATCTTGAGAATTATTTATATTATGAATAATAGCTCCAGCACATATAAAAAGCAAAGCCTTAAATAAAGCATGAGTTAATAAATGAAAAAAAGCTAATTTATAATACCCTATAGATAAAATTCTTATTATTAATCCTAATTGACTTAAAGTTGATAAAGCAATAATCTTTTTTAAATCAAATTCAAAATTAGCTCCTAACCCTCTTATAAATATAGTTAATCCAGATAATAATAATAATAAAGATCTTATTCATCTATTTCTTAAAACCACATTGAAACGAATTAATAAATAAACACCAGCAGTAACAAGAGTAGAAGAATGAACTAAAGCTGATACGGGGGTAGGAGCAGCTATTGCTGCAGGTAATCAAGAAGAAAAAGGAATCTGAGCTCTTTTAGTTATTGCTGCTAATATAATAAAAGCCCCAATAACTATTATATTAAAATCATTTTTCATAATATCTAAATAAAAAACATAATTTCAACTACCATAATTTAATATTCAAGCAATTGCTAATAAAAAAGCAACATCTCCAATACGATTAGTAAGAGCAGTTAACATCCCAGCATTAAAAGACTTTACATTTTGAAAATAAATTACTAAACAATAAGAAACTAATCCTAAACCATCTCAACCTAATAAAATTCTAATTAAATTTGGACTAATAATTAATATTATCATAGAAAAAACAAATATTAAAACCAATAAAATAAATCGATTAATATTAATTTCTCCTAATATATACTCTTTTCTATAAAAAATTACTAAAGAAGCAATCAATAAAACAAAAGATATAAAAAGTAAACTCATTCAATCAAACAATAAAGTTATTGTAATAGCTAATGAATTAATAGACACAACTTCTCACTCTAAAAAATAAACTAATTCATTTAAAATGTAATATAAACTACAACTAAATAAAAATAAACTCAAAAAAAATAAAATAAAAAAACTAATTAAACAAAGTGACAAATTTTTAATGGTTTAAAAAGATAAATCTTATCATTGATACCACAAATCAATATTTTTATTAAACTATTTAAACATAATCAAAATAAACAAACATCTCTCTTTAAAATTAAAAAATTTAAAGGTAATCAATGCAAAAATAATAACAAATATTCACGTAAATTACCTACACTAAAAGAATATCTTCCAGAAAAAAATTTCCCGTGTTGACTATAAGAAAATAAATATAAAGTATAAACAGCACTAAAAAAAGACAATAAAGCTAATATAAATATAGTTATAAAAGAATAAAAAACAATACTATTTAATAAAATAATTTCTCCTAATAAATTTAAAGTAGGAGGAGCCGCTATATTTCCGGCACACAATAAAAACCACCACAATCTTATTGAAGGCATATAATTTAAAAGTCCTTTATTAATTAATAATCTTCGTCTTCTTAACCGTTCATAAGAAATATTAGCTAAACAAAAAAGACCAGAAGAACAAAGACCATGAGCAATCATTAAAGTATAAGAACCACAAAACCCAAAATAAGTTATTGTTATAATACCAGATAAAACAATCCCTATATGAGCAACTGAAGAATAAGCAATTAAAGATTTTAAATCTGTTTGTCGTAAACAAACTAAACTAACTAAAACTCCCCCTACTAAACTGATTCTAATAAAAATATAGTTTAATTTTAAACCAATTAACTGAATAAAAGAAAAAACACGCAATAAACCATACCCCCCTAATTTTAATATAATTCCAGCTAAAATTATTGATCCTGAAACAGGAGCTTCTACATGAGCCCTAGGCAACCATAAATGAACTAAAAATATAGGTAACTTAACTAAAAAAGCCATAATTATACATAAATATAATAACTCATAATCAAATAAATAATTATTTATTAAATAAAAATTTATACTACCTACCTTTTTATAAAGATAAATAATACCAATTAATATAGGCAAAGAAACCAATAAAGTATAAAATAATAAATAAATACCCGCCTGTAATCGCTCAGGCTGATACCCTCACCCAAAAATTAAAAATAAAGTTGGAATTAAACTTCTCTCAAAAAATAAATAAAATATAAATAAATTTATTCTACTAAAAGTTAAAACTAAAAAAAATAATAAAAATATTAAATTTAATACAAAAAAACCAGAAAAATTATTATATTTATTAACTAAACTTCTAGCTAACAATATAAGTCTACAAATTCAAAAACTTAACAAAATTAAACCATAAGACAATATATCATAACCTAAAAAATAAGAAATATTTACAAAAAAACTAAAAGAATAATTTAATAAAATAAAAATAAAACTAATAAAAAAAAAAATTACCTGAACCATTCAAAATAAATTTTCTATTAAACATAAACCTATGCTAAAAATAACAAAAAAAATAATTTTTAACATTGTAAAATTCTAAAAGACTGAAAATAATCTCTTCCATGTGTACGAACTATAGAAACTAAAACAGAAAGACCTAATGCCCCCTCACAAACACTAAAAGTTAAAAACATTATACTAAAATATAATTCATAATCTAAATATATTAAATATAAAAATAAAAATATAAATAAACAAATAACAATATATTCTAATCTTAATAATATAGATAATAAATGTTTACGATTTCTAACAAAAGAAATAATTCCAATAATATATAAAATTCTAGAAAATCTTATATAAAACAATATAATCATTTGTTTTAATAGTTTAAAAAAAACACTGGTCTTGTAAATCAGAAATAAGAAATAATCTTTTAAAACTTCAAGAAAAAAGTAAACACTTTATCATTAATCTCCAAAATTAATATTTTAATTAAACTATTTCTTGATATTATATATATTTCTTTTTCTATTTTTATAATAATAGTAAGATTTTTATTCTTAAATATATCTCACCCTTTAGCTTTAGGACTAACTCTTTTACTTCAAACCTTAAATATATGTATTATAATTAGAATAATTTCTAAAAGATCTTGATTTAGTTTTATTTTATTTTTAATTTTATTGGGAGGAATACTAGTATTATTTATATATATTGTATCCTTAGCTCCCAATGAAAAATTCTCCTTTTCAACTAAACTAATATTTATAATAATTATTATTTTAAGAACTATTTTAATAATTTTAATTTTTAGAGATAACATAAAACTTATACCTATATTTAATAATAAAGAAATAATAACAATCAATAATTTTTTATCTTTTTTACCAGAAAATACTCTATCATTAAATAAATTATATAATCCCCCTATTTATACTCTTACTATAATTTTAATTATTTACTTATTAATTACATTAATTACAATTGTTCATATCACAAAAAACAATTTTGGCCCATTACGAACATCTAATTTAAAAATAAAAAATTAACCAATGAATAAACCATTACGAATTAACCACCCTTTAATTAAAATTGCAAATAATGCACTAATAGACCTACCCGCCCCTATTAACATTTCCAGTTGATGAAACTTTGGTTCTCTATTAGGACTTTGTCTAATTATTCAAATTCTAACAGGACTTTTTCTAGCAATACACTATACCGCAGATATTAATTTAGCATTTAATAGTGTTAACCATATTTGCCGAGACGTAAATTATGGTTGATTATTACGAACCCTACACGCTAACGGTGCTTCATTATTTTTTATTTGTATTTATCTTCATGTAGGCCGAGGTATTTATTACAACTCATATTTATATACCCCAACATGATTTATTGGTGTTATTATCTTATTTTTAGTAATAGGGACAGCTTTTATAGGTTATGTTCTCCCTTGAGGACAAATGTCTTTTTGAGGAGCCACCGTAATTACAAACCTATTATCAGCTATTCCTTATTTAGGAAATATATTAGTTCAATGAGTATGAGGAGGATTTGCTGTTGATAATGCAACTTTAACACGATTTTTTACTTTCCATTTTATTTTACCTTTTATTGTACTAGCAATAACAATAATTCACTTATTATTTTTACATCAAACAGGATCTAATAATCCTATTGGTTTAAATTCAAATATTGATAAAATTCCTTTCCACCCATATTTTACTTATAAAGACATTATCGGATTTATTATTATATTAATAATTTTATTACTATTAACTTTAATCAACCCATATTTATTAGGTGATCCCGATAATTTTATTCCTGCTAATCCTTTAGTAACCCCTATTCACATTCAACCAGAATGATATTTCTTATTTGCATATGCAATTTTACGTTCAATCCCAAATAAACTAGGAGGTGTAATTGCATTAGTTTTATCAATTGCTATTTTATTTATTTTACCTATTACCCACACAAGAAAATTTCAAGGACTCCAATTTTACCCTATTAATAAAATTTTATTTTGAATAATATTAACTACCGTAATTCTTCTTACATGAATTGGAGCACGCCCCGTAGAAAATCCCTATATTATAATTGGTCAAATTTTAACAATTATCTACTTTATATATTTTTTAATTAATCCATTAATAAGAAAAAAATGAGATAATTTAATTAACTAGTTAATGAGCTTGAATAAGCATATGTTTTGAAAACATAAGATAGAAAAAAAAATTCTATTAACTTTACTAAAATAAATTCATATAATAAAATATATCAATAAATATTTAAAACCAACTATAAAAACTAAATAATTTAAAGAAAAAGGTAAAAAACACTTTCAAGCTAAATATATTAATTTATCATAACGAAACCGAGGTAAAGTACCACGTACTCAAATAAACAAAAAAGAAATAAAAACTAATTTTAAATAAAATAAAATTCTTAAAACATCACTACCTAAAAATATTACTCTAAACAATATTCTCATAAATAAAATACTAGCATACTCCGCCATAAAAATTAAAGCAAACCCCCCTCTTCTATATTCTACATTAAATCCTGAAACCAACTCAGATTCCCCTTCAGCAAAATCAAAAGGAGTACGATTAGTTTCAGCTAAACAAATTCTTAACCAAACAACAACTAAAGGCAATATTAAAAAAAAAAATCAAACAAATTGTTGATATTTATAAAAACTTAAAAAATTATAATTATTAATTAATATAATAAAAGATAATAACAATAAAGCTAAACTTACTTCATAAGAAATAGTTTGTGCTACTGCCCGCAATGCTCCTAATAAAGCATAATTAGAATTAGAAGATCACCCAGAACCCATAACAGTATATACCCCTAAACTAATACAACATAAAAAAAATAAAACCCCTAAATTAAAAGAAAATAACTTAATAATTATAGGTATACAAGATCAAATAATTAATGACAAAAACAAAGATAAAATAGGACAAAAATAATAAGAAATATAATTAGATATTAAAGGATAAGTTTGTTCTTTAGTAAATAACTTAATTGCATCACAAAAAGGCTGAGGAATTCCTATTAATCCAACTTTATTAGGACCCTTACGAATTTGAATATAACCTAAAACCCTTCGCTCTAACAAAGTTAAAAAAGCCACTCTTACCAAAACACAAATAATTAATAACAAAATACTTAAAAAAGATAATAAAAACTCCATAAAAAACACGTACTATTTGTAAATAAATTACATAAATAAATTCTAAATTTATTGCACTAATCTGCCAAAATAGCATATTAATAATATTCATATTAAAAATATAATTATTTATATATTTGGTCCTTTCGTACTAAAATATATTAAAAAATTAAAGATAGAAACCAACCTGGCTTACGCCGGTCTGAACTCAGATCATGTAAGAATATAAAGTCGAACAGACTTAAATTTTAAACTACTACACCTAAAACTATATCTTAATCCAACATCGAGGTCGCAATCTTTTTTATCGATATGAACTCTCCAAAAAAATTACGCTGTTATCCCTAAAGTAACTTAAATTTATAATCATTAAAAATGGATCAAATATTCATAAATCAATGTAAAAAACAACTAAAAGTTTATTAAATTTTAATATCACCCCAATAAAATAATTAAAAATATAATTATAAAAAAAATCTAAATAATAAAAATAATTTAAATATAAAGATTTATAGGGTCTTCTCGTCTTTTAATAATATTTTAGCTTTTTAACTAAAAAATAAAATTCTAATATAAATTTTAATGAAACAGTTAATATTTCGTCCAACCATTCATTCCAGCCTTCAATTAAAAGACTAATGATTATGCTACCTTTGCACAGTTAAAATACTGCGGCCATTTAAATAATCAGTGGGCAGGTTAGACTTTTTATACATTTACAAAAAGACATGTTTTTGTTAAACAGGCGAACATAAATTTTGCCGAATTCTTTATTAAAACTTTCCTTAAAAATTTATTTAAACAATATTATATACTAATTTTATCATTTTAATTTTATTTTTAAAATTAAAATAAAATTTTTAATAAATAAATTAAAATAAATTAAATAATATTAAAAATTAAATAAATTATAACACAATTATTAATGATAACTAATTCTAAGCTTACATTTATTATAATATTATAATTATTTATAAACATAATTTTATAGCTAATCCCATAAAATATTTAAATTAAAAACTATATCATTAATATAATTAAAAATATATTTTAAAATTTCTGAATTAAATTCATTTCTTAAAAAACTAGATACCATAAAAAACGAATAACATTTCATTTCTAATTAATTATTAAAAATAATTTTATAACATTAATTTTTATAATTAATTAACTCTTTTTAAATCGAGAAACATATATACATATTATTAATTTAATAAACCCTGATACAAAAGGTACAATAAATAAAATTTTCTATTAAAATAAAAATTTTTCAAACTATTTCAATTTTCTTTCACAATACTAATTCACTATAATTTAAATTATTTATTTTTTAAAAAATACTTAAACAAAATACATAATATAATTATTTTTAATATTATATAATTAAAATAAATAACATTAATAAATAAAAATTAATCAATTTATATTGATTTGCACAAAAATCTTTTCAATGTAAATGAAATGCTTTTCTAATTAAGCTTTAAATTGTCATTCTAGATACACCTTCCGGTACATCTACTATGTTACGACTTATCTTATCTTAATAATAAGAGCGACGGGCGATGTGTACATATTTTAGAGCTAAAATCAAATTATTAATCTTTATAATTTTACAATCAAATCCAATTTAAAAAAATTATTTCATATCTTTATCCAAAAATTCATTTATTGTAATCCATTTCTACTTAAACATAAACTACACCTTGATCTGATATATATTTTAATTTAAATTATTGAAAATTATTATTCTTATAAAATATTCATATAACGACGGTATATAAATTGAAAAACAAATTTAAGTAAGGTCCAATGTGGATTATCAATTACAGAACAGATTCCTCTGAATAGACTAAAATACCGCCAAATTTTTTAAATTTCAAGACCATAACTAATACTACTTTAATTATATTTTCTTTTTTTTAATAATAGGGTATCTAATCCTAGTTTAATTAAAAAATTTCTAAGCTTCAATTATACTAAATTTAAAATATAAAATAATTTAAAATTTCACCTAAAAAATTATTTTTATTTTTACAAATAAATAATTTAACTAAAATTAATAAAATTTATTTATATTATTTGTATAACCGCGGCAGCTGGCACAAATTTAACCAATATTAATTAATATCACTATTTCTAAATTTCTTTAAAAAATAATATTAATTATTGCAATTAAATAAAAAATAAACATTTTTAAAATAATTATTTAATCACACAAAAATTTACATATAAAATAAATTAATAATAAATTTTTAAGCTAAAATAAAACTTTTATAATAAAAAAAATAAAATAATATATGAAAAATTTTTAATAAAAAATCATAAAATGAAATTAAAATAATAATAAAAAATAAATAATATAAAATAAATACAAATAATTTAATTAAAGTATTAACTTACGTGAAATAACTTAAATAATAATAAATTAGTCCCCTAATACTTAAATATTATTATTTAATATAAATATTAATTTAAATTTTTATTAAACTATAAAATTTAATAATAAAATAATATATGTATATATATATATAAATTTTATTTTAAATATTTAAATAAAACTTAAAATAAATTAAACATTATAAATAAAAATAAAATTATAAATAATAATTTATATAAATTATATTTAAACAAATATTCATTAAAATAAATTTATAATAATAATAATATATATATATATATGTGTGTGTGTGCGTAATATTTTAATAATTAGCTTATAAAACCTACTAATTAAAAATATATTCATTTTAAATAAATTTAAAATAATTAATTACTAAAATTAATTATTAAAATTAATTATATAAAAAAAAAAAAAAAAAAACATGTTTGAAAAATTTTTAATAAAACAAAAATTTTTTAGTAAATTGCCTGATAAAAGGATTACCTTGATAGGGTAAATTATGAGATAATATTTCATTTACTATTTTTATATGTAAACTCAATTATTACGATTAAATACATTATTTAATAATTTTGAAACAAAATTTATTATATTTAATAGAATTAAACTATTTCTAAAAGTATCAAAAACTTTTGTGCTTCATACACTATAATATAAATAAAAAGATAAGCTAAGAAAGCTACTGGGCTCATACCTCATTTATAAAGGTTTTAATCCTTTTCTTTTTAATTATAAATAGCTCCGTAAAAATTTTATTTATATTAATTTTATTAATAAGAACAATAATTACTGTATCTGCTAATTCTTGGTTAGGAGCTTGAATAGGTCTAGAGATTAACTTGTTGTCATTTATTCCCCTAATAAGAGACAACAACTTAATGTCTACAGAAGCCTCATTAAAATATTTTCTAATTCAAGCCTTAGCCTCTACAGTTTTTTTATTTAGAGTAATTTTTTTAATAGTTAATAGATTTTATTTATTGTCAATAAATAATTTTTATTTACACACATTAATCTTGTCTGCTTTATTTATAAAAAGAGGGGCTGCTCCATTTCATTTTTGATTCCCTGTAGTAATACAAGGACTATCTTGAATAAATGCTATTATTTTAATAACTTGACAAAAAATTGCCCCTTTTATATTAATTTCTTATATTATTATTAAACCAATAATATTAGCTTCTGCTATTTTTTCCTCAATTATTGGCGCTGTAGGAGGTTTAAACCAAACCTCTTTATTTAAATTAATGGCTTATTCTTCTATTAATCATCTTAGTTGAATATTAATAGCTATAATATACAGTCAAAGATTATGACTAATATATTTTTTATTTTATTCTTTTTTAAGAATAACATTAATTCTAATATTTTATATTTTTAATATTTCACATATTAATCAATTGTTTAATATAAATATAAAATCAAAAATTCTAAAATTTATAGTTTTTTTAAATTTACTATCTTTAGGAGGTCTACCTCCTTTTATTGGGTTTATACCAAAATGAATAGTAATTCAATTATTAACAATAAATAATCAATTATTTACAATAACTGTATTAATTATTAGTGCTTTAATCACATTATTTTTTTATCTACGTATTTGTTATACTACTTTTATATTTAATTATATAGAAACTAATTGAAAAATCAATTTACAATACAATAATTTATTATTATATTTTTATTGAATTTGTTCTTCTTTTTCAATTATAGGTTTATTTATTATTTCTATAATATTTATAGTCTTATAAGGTTTTAAGTTAAAAAAACTAATAGCCTTCAAAGCTATAAATATAAGAAATATCTTTTAAGCCTTAGTAAATATTATTTACTCCTTTAGAATTGCAGTCTAATATCATTGTTGAATATAAAGCTAAACTGATTAAAAAGAAAAATTTCTTATAAATAGATTTACAGTCTACTGCCTATTTTCAGCCATTTAATCAATAT